CTGGAAGGATTCCTCTTTGGCTGATAGGTACTGTAACTGGTATTCTTGTGATCGGTTTAATAGGTATTTTCTTTTACGGTTCATATTCCGGATTGGGTTCATCTCTGTAGTAATCAGATGAACTGGATTGTAGACATGAAAAAGTAAGCACTCAGCGGTACCTTACGCCTATAATAAAAGAAAGGCGTAAGGTACCGCTGAGTGCTTACTCTTAGAGCGAGATGAGACTTTGATCTATTCCATAACATACAAATAGGAAAGTTATCCAGTCAACATAATAAAAATTTTCGTAGAAATGACAAAATGGATCCTTTGCTCTGATCTTTCAAACCACTTTATTCCTTTGTTTCTTATGATGTTTTTGAACAACGGAATTGAATCTATTTCTATTGATTGATTTATAGGCTCTGTCGTTCCTCCATAATATAATATTAACTCTTACGAGAAGCAACAAGAAGGAATCAATCGATTTTCTGGATAATTATATGGATTTAAACGGATGAGACATCCTGCAAATCATTTCCATACTAAACTAATAGAACCTTACTCTATAAAAAAAAAGATAAAATAAAAAAGGTGATGAAAGAAAAAGGATTGGGGTATGCGTAAAAATAAAATCTAATCCGCTTCTCAATAAAATCTCAATAAAAAGAGTTAAAGTCAATTTTTTTGTTTGTCTACTACTTCTTATGAATCTAAACAAAGGAATTCCGATAGACCCGGAAACGAAGAAATAGTAATCTTTGGCGAACAAGAAAAAAATCATTATTATTTCGATACAAGACGACACAAGAAAGGGTACAAAGTCCTTTTTCTTGTGTCGAATAGAAGATTAGTAAGACTTATAATCCAGTACCCTTCCTTTCATTTATCCCGTCCTTGCCCTGTCTCCTCTTCCTTTGTTTTTGTATGCCTATTGTCTAGTGCTAGGAATGGGATACAAGTAAAGAATTCCATACATCCCGAAAAAATAGTATAAACAAAGCAAGCAAAGGGATTTACAGAATTTTTTGATCATATATATTTAATTGTATTGATCGACAAGAATTCCGCGTTTTTTACCAACTTGATGGTAAGGAATCTCTGGATCTAGAAATTCATTTCGTATAATTGAACCTTTTCAAACTGTTTCTTTTTAAGAACCAAAAAAATTTGTGCCAAAATAACGGATGCCAAGAAAAACAAAAGGCCTTGGGCGCGTAATGGATCTTGAAGCACTATTTCGGCATCTCCCTGACCAAATCCCCCTACATTAGGATTGCTTGTTAATGGTTGATCAAGCTTGATGGATTCACCCTCTGAAACAAGAAGTTCTGATCCTGGAGGTATAATATCAACCACTTGGTGTCCATCCGATGCATCAACGATGATTATTTCATATCCTCCTTTTTCTTTGCGTACTATTCTGCTTACTATACCCGCGGATGTAGCATTATAGACTGTATTGTTACTCTTGCTCCCATCAGGATAAATCTGACCCCTTCCCCTATTCCCACCTACATATATGGGATATTTTAAGAAGTGAACGTCTTTCTTCGTAGCAGGGTCGGGGGAAAGAATGGGAAAGACGATTTCACTATATTTCTGACCTGGAACAGGACCTATTACAAGAATATTTCTTTTATTGGGACGATAACTTTGAAAAGACAGATTTCCTATCTTTTCTTTCACCTCGGGGGAAATACGATCGGGGGGGGCTAATTCGAATCCCTCGGGTAAAATAAGAACAGCCCCTACATTCAAAGCCCCTTTTTTACCATTAGCAAGAACTTGTTTCAGTTGCATATCATAAGGAATTCGAACAACTGCTTCAAATACAGTATCAGGAAGTACAGCTTGCGGAACTTCAATATCCACAGGCTTATTAGCTAAATGGCAATTGGCGCATACAATTCGCCCAGTTGCTTCTCGTGGATTTTCATAACCTTTCTGCGCAAAAATGGGATACGCATTTGAAATAGATGTTCGAGTTATTACATATATCATGATCGATACAGAAATAGATCGAGTGATCTGTTCCTTTACCCAAGAAAAAGAAAAAGTATTTCTATTTTGCATGATCCAATCATTCATCCAGGAATTTATACAATAAATTAGATAGGTAGCTAGTATAGTTCCCTATCCACGAGTCTGCCATTGTACTGAAATAATTCTATTGAAATAGGACAAATACCTTGAAGAGGTAGAAGTATAAAGAAAGAATAAGTCAAATGGAAAATGCTTTCTTTATGCGCGAAGAAAAATTTGGATTGATATCAGGAGATCAAATAAGTTCTTCATTCATTCATTGAATGATAAATGACTACAAGCGAAGGAGATACGCGATTTAAAAAACGGAAGATCCAATATTTCACAATTGTATCTAGAATAACTGGAAAAGTGGAAACAAGACCAGATATAATTTGGTCGTTATGAGCCAATCCAAAATCATTGTAGATCGAACCAATCATTAGTTCCCAACCATGGGTCGAGTGAAATCCAATCCATAAATCAGTAACTAAAAGAATCGAAAAAGCTTTTATTGTGTCATTTAAGTTATAGAAGAATTCCTGAACCCAAGAATTAAGAATGACAAGTTCTTCATTACCCAGAATAAAATAACCGCTTAAAATAGCGAAACATATTATATTTGTCGAAAAATGCAAAATGATATGGAAATGATATTCATTGTGTGTTTTGACCAATTGTATCGTTTCCTTGTGTATTCCTATACGAAGCTTTTGTATATTTTGTATATGCGTCTCTGGGTATTCTTTTATCATTTCATCCAACAAGAATAGTTCTTCTAATTCTAGGAATTTTTCTAGAACATTTTTCTCTTGAATATCATTCAAAAAAGTTTCGGATTGCCTAGTATTCCACCAATTAATAATCCAAGGTTCGAGACTTTTTTGAAATGAGAGAGAGACCCACCAGGGCAAAAATACTATAGATGCAAGATATGGGAGGGAAATCAATGCTTTCTTTTTTTTCATTTTTTTTATCTGTGAATTGTTAATGAACTGCTTCATTTGTCAACTCTATCTGATCTGATGTTTCTCTAAAGCACAAGTTCTATAACAAGGTATGGAACCCATGGATCTATTCCCATTTTTGTATAATAATTGACTCCTTAGATCCAGAAGGAATTAAGGAATATAGAAATAAAATAAGGGTCCTTTTTCGGATGAAAAAAAATGAGAAATAAATAGATAGAGAAATAGATTTCTAATATATAAAAAGTAAATAAATTCTAAATTAAGTAATAAATTAAGTAAATTGGATTTCCGGGTATCTCAATTGGGAAAATTCGAACGAATTTCATCTTCATTTATTCCTTTCAATAAATACTCGAAAAACCCTCCCGGATCAATTCCATTAATTATTTCGAAATGTTGCACCGTCTAACCACAGCACAGGAATACGGTATCAGTTCAAAATCTGAGGCTTAACCTAAAAGGATTAATTCTGTATTACGAAATACATATTCGGATATTTGATGAATTCATACTTAATTAGACTTATTAGACTTTTTACTAGTATAAAAGAATTGAGTTGGGCCCTATACGCATACAAATACGCATACAAAAAGGTTTTGGTATAGAAAAAATGTATTCTTATTATAGTTTATTATATTTATTATATTATAGTTGGAATAGTTGTAGTTGTTCCATATACGTTCCCCAGCTTTTGTTTTATTCTAGCGGGTTGTTGCGTCAACGGAACGAGGAAATGGAATCTAACATGTTTTTCTCGAATGAACAGTTTGAGGAAACTTCAATTGTATTAAAAAAAAAGGAAATTAGTAAGCTCCTTTTATTATGTGGAGAAAACATTCATTCTTCGTTCGGTTCATTTCAAAATACTTCAATTGGTACGCGCAAGAAATAGGCCAATTCAGCAGCTTTTTGCTCAATTTCTCGCGGAGTCAAATTCTCATCAGTACGAGTCAAGGGAATGTTTCCTTGGCCTCTGATTTCCATATAAAGAATACGACGAGGAAAAAGACCCTCTTTAACTTCCATTCTGATTGATTGGATATCTTTCATAAAGAAGCGAAGGAAGATGCGACGATTTATTCCAGGGAATCCCCAACGAAAAATACACATTATTCCTTCTTTTCTATCGAATCGGTCATAACCACTACCTACATTCCATGAAATTGTGCACCACAAATATGAACTAATGAATAGACCCGCGATCCCATAGAAAGACATCACGATTCCTTGTGGAAAAAAAATGATTTGCTGAGATGGAAATCCAGGTATCAGATTCCTACCAAGATAACTAGAAGTTCCAACCACTAAGAATCCTAGTGAACCTAAAAAAAGGATACAGGCCCAGCAAAAATTACTTGCTTTTCGAGACCCTGTTATAAGTTCTATCCATATATGTTCTGATCGCCAGTTCATACTATACTAGATCCAGTTGCATTCGATTGGAATTGAGAAAAAATTTTACTTTACTTTTCATGATGCCGAAGTAACTTTCATCAACTAGCACTAGTCTGATATGAACCATTAGGAATAATTGGTTAGATACATATACTTTCTATTATAAAAATATTCGCCGATCATTTTTAACCAGATATACCCGCATATCATATACATACATTTATGCGGATATCATGTATCCGCATGCATAACAGTTCTTTCGTTTGTGTTCGAAAAAAGCCACATATTGTCCCATATTACACTAAACAAATATCTGTATTATTATTCAGTGTTGAAATAAATTGATGAAATTTGGTCCCATCGGATCTAGACAATCTTATTTTTTTGGACATGAAGAAATAAAGAAGCCATTGCAATCGCAGGAAATACTAGGCCCACTAAAGGGACAAAAATAGAGGGTAAGTTAAGATCTGTCATAGAATGGGTACCTCGATTTAATATTTGTACCTATTATAAAGATATCTTATGATAAGTATCTCTATTATATAGAAACTATTCTAAATAATATTAATATTTAAGTAGTTAATAAGTGCAAGGAATGAGAACTAAATGAAGTGTACCTATTCA